GAAAAAAGTCTATCGTACGTATTCATATATAAATATAAAGACCTAATATCATGGATTCTTACAAAATATAAAACAATATAATACTCACTCATTATTTAGTTAATAATCCGAACGATTGAATTTATATACTTATTCTGATTCTGATAAGAATCAAATTTTTTTTTATCGAATGACTATTCATCGATTTTAGTTTCATGCAAATTGGGGGGCACGAAAGCTCTATGAAAAAAAGGCGGTTCCATTCGAAGTTGTCTAAAAAAGAGTTAGAACATGGGTGTGGGTTAAGTAAATCAACGGACAGTCTTGGTCCTATTGAAAATATCGGTAGTAGTAAAAGGGAAGATTCGAGTCTAAATGATATAGAAAAAAAGAGTCAGAGTTGGAGAAATAGTTACTGGTTTCGTTACAGTAACGTTGATCATTTATTTAGTTTCATGGATATTGATATTCGGAATTTTTTCTCTGATGATACTTTTTTACTTATAGACAGTAAGGGGGACAGTTATTCAATATATTTTGATATTGAAAATAAAAATTTTGAGATTGACAGCGATCATTCTTTTCGAAGTGAACTACTCAATTCTTTTTCGAATAATGATCGTTACACGTATGATACTAAAAATAGTTGGAATAATCACATAAAGAATTGCATTGACAATTATCTTTATTCTCAAATACGTATTAGGAGTTCCGGTAGTGATAATTCTATTTTTAGTTACATTTTGAGTGAAAGTGAAAGTAGGGGTGAAGGTGGAAGTCTAAGAACTATCACAAATGATAGTAATTTAACTAGAAGAGAAAATCTTGATGTAACTCAAAAAAATAGGGATTTGTGGGTTCAATGCGAAAATTGTTATTTTTTAAATTTTAAAAAATTGTTCACAAATATCCACCTTAATATTTGTGAACAATGTGGATATCATTTGAAAATGAGTAGTTCATATCGAATTGAACTTCTGATTGATCCGGGAACGTGGAATCCTATGGATGAAGATATGGTTTCTATGGATCCCCTTGAATTTCATTCGGAGGAGGAACCTTATAAAGATCGTATTGATTCTTATCAAAGACAGACAGGTTTAACTGAAGCTGTTCAAACAGGTATAGGTCAACTAAATGGTATTCCTGTAGCAATTGGGGTTATGGATTTTGAGTTTATGGGAGGTAGTATGGGATCGGTAGTAGGGGAAAAAATAACCCGGTTGGTTGAATATGCTAGTAGTAAATTACTACCCCTTATTATAGTATGTGCTTCTGGAGGAGCACGTATGCAAGAAGGAAGCTTGAGCTTAATGCAAATGGCTAAAATATCATCTGTTTTATATGATTATCAATTAAATAAAAAGTTATTTTTTGTATCAATTCTTACATCTCCTACTACTGGTGGGGTAACAGCCAGTTTTGGTATGTTAGGGGATATTATTATTGCCGAACCCAACGCTTACATTGCATTTGCGGGTAAAAGAGTAATTGAACAAACATTGAATAAGACAGTACCTGAGGGTTCACAAGCAGCCGAATATTTATTCCATAAGGGTTTATTTGATCCAATCGTACCACGCAATCTTTTAAAAGGCGTTCTAAGTGAGTTATTTCAGCTACACGCTTTTTTTCCTGTAAAAAAAAAAAATTTTAAAGTCGAGAATTAAAGTCAATTCTTTGTGTCCAAAAGCTTTTTATCAGAATAAAAAAAACGGAAGAGTGTTCTTTTTTTTGTGCTTAGTGATACCTTAAATTTTAGAAGAGAATATAGATATAGAATCGAAAAAATAAAAAAATGTAAATAATTAGATCTCTTCTTTTTGACTATTTACTAATTTAGTAACTTAGTAAAACTCTATCAACAAGATAAAAGAAAAAAATCTTCCTTTTCCTTCTATGAAATTAGTCAACTAAAAAAAATTTCATGTTACTTTCTTCCATATGTATAAAATTAAAAAATTTTTGTATCTTTCGATATTTTATTTTCTGGAAATCCTTATTAAAAAAACCTCTTGGATCCGATTCAAATTATTGAATTTTTAGAATTCTGTAGAAACAAAAGAAAGAAGAAAAGTTAAAAAATTCGATATTTAGTAGATTCTTATAGTTATATGAAGAATTAATTCGAATTAATTAATATAATAACATAATAACAACAAAAAATATAACAAACAGGTACAATATAGTAGATCGAGGTACTCATTCTATGACAACTATTAACTTTCCCTCTATTCTTGTGCCTTTAGTCGGCCTAGTCTTTCCGGCAATTGCAATGGCTTCCTTATTTATTCATGTTCAAAAAAACAAGATTGTTTAAGTCCTGTGGTCCAAATTTAAAACTTAGGCTTGAATCATAACACATATATATATTTTATATATTTAGCAAAATGCTATACTACGCGGTTTTTACGAACATAACTGAAAGAGCCCTTATGCATGTGGAAACATGGCATAGGGGTCTAATTTTTATAACTAATTTGATGAATTACTCTTAAACTAAAAAAAAAAGATATAAAAAAAAGTTAAAGTCAAGCTTCACATCAGATATATTACTAGTTGATGAGAGTTACGCCGGAAACATAACAAAGTAAGGAAAGTCGAAATACTTTGGGGTATTCTTTTAATTAAAAATAAAATGGAATCAGATCTATTATGAATTGGCGATCAGAACGTATATGGATAGAACTTATAACAGGATCTCGAAAAATAAGTAATTTCGGCTGGGCCTTTATCCTTTTGTTAGGTTCATTAGGATTTGTATTGGTTGGAATTTCTAGCTATCTTGGTAGTAATTTTATATCTTTATTTCCCCCTCAGCAAATTCTTTTTTTTCCACAAGGGATCGTGATGTCTTTCTATGGAATCGCAGGCCTCTTTATTAGCTCCTATTTGTGGTGTACAATTTCGTTGAATGTAGGTAGTGGTTATGATTTTTTCGATAAAAAAGAAGGAATAGTTTGTATTGTTCGTCGGGGATTTCCTGGAAAAAATCGTCGTATCTGCCTCCGATTTCTTATAAAAGAAATTAAGTCTATTAGAATAGAACTTAAAGAGGGTATTTATACTCGTCGTGTCCTTTATCTGGAAATAAGAGGCCAGGGGGCCCTTCCTTTGACCCGTACGGATGAAAATTTGACTCCACGAGAAATTGAACAAAAAGCTGCTGAATTGGCCTATTTCTTGCGTGTACCAATTGAAGTATTTTAAAATGATAAAAAAAATTAACTCGGAGTAAAATAAAAATTCTACAATACTCTTTTTGGAACTTTTTTTCGACGGCACATCTACCTTAATGGAAAGGAAATTTCATCCGAACGCCCACTCGAGTCAAAGCAGACATATACGGAACAACCAAAAGGGTAAACTTTTTTTTCTACAAATATAAAGAAGTGATCTTTCGATGGCAATACACTCAATTCAGTAACAAAAAAAAAAAGAATCCATTCTGATATATATATGGGATGAACCCCTCAATTCTTTTTTTTTAGTGTTTGGAATTGATAGGTTAGATACAATACAAAAAAATCATGTCAAATTTTTATTTTTTACAATATTTTTTTTTGTTTGCTTTAATAACCAACCAATTGGAGTTTTTATAATTATAATGATTCTTTAAAGATTCAACGACTAAAAAAAAAGAGAATAAATTAATGGATTGGATACTTATAATAGGTTTCAGGTTTGATAAAACTATTAGATCGCATAGAGTCGACGAATGCAAAGAGTTCATAAACAATTTATAGATGAAAAAAAAGGAAAAAAAGAAAGCATTTTTAGCTTTTCTATATCTTGTATCGATAGTCTTTTTACCCTGGTGGATCATGCTATCATTTCAAAAAAGTCTGGAATCCTGGGTTACTTTTTGGTGGAATACTAAGCAATCGGAAACTTTTTTGAATGATATTCAAGAAAAGAGTTTTCTAAAAAAATTTATCGAATTTGAAGAGCTACGCTTGTTGGACGAAATGGTAAAGGAATACTCAGAAACACATCTACAAAAACTTCGTATAGGAATCCACACTGAAACGATTCAATTGATCAAGATGTACAACGAGGACTGTATCCATATGATTTTGCAATTTTCGACAAATATAATATGTTTCCTTATTCTAAGTGGTTATTCTATTCTGGGAAATAAAGAACTTATTCTTCTTAATTCTTGGGTTAAGGAATTCCTATATAACTTAAGTGACACAATAAAAGCTTTTTCTATTCTGTTATTAACTGATTTATGTATCGGCTTTCATTCGCCTCATGGTTGGGAACTAATGATTGGCTCTATCTACCAAAATTTTGGATTTGCTCATAATGATCAAATTATATCAGGTCTTGTTTCCACTTTTCCAGTTATTCTAGATACAATTTTGAAATATTGGATTTTCCATTATTTAAATCGTGTATCCCCATCACTTGTAGTAATTTATCATTCAATGAATGATTGAAAAGAAAAAAGATATACGGATATAAATCCAATTTTAATTTCTAATTCTATTTGTACATAAGCATAAGCAAAGTGTTCAAAACCATACTTTCCATTTTTACCCAGGCAGTTCTTTAAATTAAATTTTAGTTAAAGTAAAAAAAAGTAAAAAGCAGAATCGCGAATAGGAAACTATACTAGCAACCTATCCAATTTATTGTAGAAATTTTCGGGATGAATGATTGGACTATGAAAATGCAAACTATAAATACTTTTTCTTGGATAAAAGAACAGATTACTCGATCCATTTCCGCATCACTCATGATATATATAATGACTCGACCCTCCAGTTCAAATGCATATCCCATTTTTGCGCAGCAAGGTTATGAAAATCCACGAGAAGCGACCGGACGTATTGTATGTGCCAATTGCCATTTAGCTAATAAGCCCGTGGATATTGAGGTTCCCCAAACAATCCTTCCTGATACTGTATTTGAAGCAGTTATTCGAATTCCTTATGATATGAAATTAAAGCAAGTTCTTGCTAACGGCAAGAAAGGGGGGTTGAATGTAGGGGCTGTTCTCATTTTACCTGAGG